AATAACAAGTATCCTTTTTTCAAATCAAATAAATCATTTTTTCTACGATTCATTGGAACAAAAAAGGCCCAGCGAGGTACTGACCAGGCCGGGCTGTGGAATTAAAAAAAGCTCTTGGAGACGAAATCAAAGAGGTACTTTTATTATATATTAAATTATATAGTAGTAATATATAATTTATTACTTATAATATATATTATTACTATTATTACTTATAATATATAATTATAGAATTATAATTTATATTCATTGGAATAGTAGATTGGAGATATCTCTTTCGAGCCCTTACTTTATCTCAATGGAATTACTTTTAATTTCTATATTTTTTAATATTTTTTATATTTTATATGTCTAGATACTATATAATTATATATAATAAAAATAATATAAAAAATAAAAATAAGAGGTATAAAAGAAAGAAAGACTCTTTTTTCAAACCTTACTTTTTGTGTAATGTAACATAGTAATTATCCTTTTTCGATTGGGGGAGATGGCTGAGTGGACTAAAGCGTCGGATTGCTAATCCGTTGTACGGGTTTTTCGTACCGAGGGTTCGAATCCCTCTCTTTCCGCTTTTGTTAATGACGTGGTATTTCTTATTTCTCTTTCAATTTCGACGAGTCTTTTTTTTTTTTATTTAATAGTTAAAGATGTGGAATAGATAAAATCCTAAGAACATTTAAAAATCGAGCAAGGAAAACAAAAACTTTATTTTTTATTCTTCACGTCCAGGATTACGTCCTGGATCATTAGATAGGAATCCGAAGATAAAGAGAGAAACAAAGAATATCACTACTGTGTAAACAAATAGTTTGAGAGTAAGCATTACACAATCTCCAAGATCATTTTTTTGGAAAAAAAGAGAATAGATTCTCCATTTTTATACCACATATACCTCATTTTGACACCAAAAATGGTTTTTATAAAGCTAGAAATAGAAGAAATAGAAAATAATTTTCATAAATTCATTTGTAATGTAATATGAGTCAAGTCTTTCATTAACAAAATTTTTTGCATACCCACAATATCTAATTGTGGGGGACTCTAATAGGTTCTTTCAATGTAAAAAAAGGGTCCGAATTAGCAAATGGGGTGATCTCCAGACTTATCGTGGCGATACAAGAATTTCAATATTTGAATTGAAGCTTTATACTATAAGACTTATCTGATCTTATCAATTGTTAGAATCTTTTTTTTATAATAAATCATGAATTTTTCTAGGACAGTATTCAAAATCTCATCGAAAACTTACAGCAGCTTGCCAAACAAAAGCTAAGAGAAAAAATAGCACAGGTATTACTGGCATAAAATCTACGATTGGATTCAAAAAAGCGTAGGCTTCGGGCAATTTGGCGAAGAAAAAACTATTTGAAGAAAGAGTAGAATTAAACCAGATACAGATCAAACTAAAGATATTAAGCATAACAAACGTTTTGTTTTTTTGTTTTGTTCTTGAAGATAATTGTATTTATTTTGATTGAGTTATTAATATGAGTTATTGTTATTAATAATATAAAATTAATAATTTAATAATATAATGTTATTTTTTTTTTTTTAAGTTTAAGTTATATAAAAAAATGAGTAAAAATTAAAAAAAAAAATAAGGTAGACCAAAAAACTTTTCTTTGATTTGAACTAACTCAACCAAAAATACTTCAATTCTCAAATTAAAAGAGAATAGAAGAAATCATACTTTCATACAATATCTTAATTGAATTATATGTAATGATCAATAAATTTGATCAATAAATTTCGTTTAATTCTATATCTAAATGTATCAAAATCCTAGTAACAATCTATTCTATAGATATTTAGACTATAATTGACGAACAACTAATAAGAATATTAGTGTTTATTAATGTCGAATATAAATATAAAATGGGGCGTGGCCAAGTGGTAAGGCAACGGGTTTTGGTCCCGGTATTCGGAGGTTCGAATCCTTCCGTCCCAGAGCATACCTATTATATATATCATATCGGATTATATATATCGTATCATAATACCGATTTTATATCAGAATAAAAGATTGTCTTTTTTTTTTTATTAAGAGTATAATAATATTGGATAGAATATGATTCTTTTTTCTTATAATGATTAATTCTTATCTGAATTATATCTTTTTCACAAATTTAATCGTGTTCAAATAACACCAAATAATACACAGATGTAATTGAATCTATTTGTATCCAAGTAAGATGGGAACATAGATTAAAAGAAAAGAGTTTTTATTATAATATAAGATTATAATATAAAAAAAAGATCCGGGGACGGGCTTTTCATTCTATGTCCATACCTTTCATATTTCAATTAGTTACTCATAAAAAAAAAGCCTTACTTCTTATATCCATTGGAATTTTCAATGATGCATTCTAAATATAAATGCGAAAGCCTCTCTTTCTTTTTTCCCTATACTTTAACTTTAAATGGTGGTGCAGTCTGATTATTGATTTTCTGTGGATTTCTAAATTATAAACGCGTGTGTTCGTTTGATATTGGGGTACTAATTAACTTCAATCAATAATCAATAGGATTAACTGGTTTAAAGTAAAAAAAAAAATAGGAGCAATGACTTAATCTGGACTTGTTTTAACTTGCATTTATACAAAATAGTCTAGCACTCCCTAAACTACATATAATATAGGATTCTTTTTTGATTTATGATTCATCATCTTCATAGAATTGACGGAGTAGATAGGAGTTAATCGTCAACGAAAAAAAAAAATACCAATTTCAATGTCTGCGTCTGTCCGAGTATCATTAAAAAACAATCAAGTTACATACATAACATATGTATTTTCTTTGAACCTCGTTTTTAAGTATTTTGTGGTTTCTCTAATTCTAATGAATAATTGTAAATCTATGTAACAATTGAGACAAAATCTATTATCTTATTCACTTTACCTTATTACATTACCTTAGGTAAAAATTGCAGAAAGATTATTGAATTTTTCAGGTCAAATAAACTACGCAGAAAATGAGGAAATGCTTATATGTATGTCTTGTTATCGTTCTATTTCATTGAAAACTTTATTTTATTTCGATAATTACTTTCAGAAACATTTGTTTAGTCTATATGATAGATATGGGGATCTCCTAGTTCTTTTCTTTCGATTATGATTTATCAAAAATAATAACAAACCCAATCCTCCCTTACATCAGTCTTTATTCCCCACCCCATTAAATTTAAATTAAAAAAAAAAATAGATATATTATATGGGGTAAATTGAATTCTTGTTGAGACTTCTTCAGAAACTACCCATTCATAAAAGTATAGATTACTATGTATCGACCGAACCAATGATTATTCATGATTTCATAATTGAATCAATTACATACTGGTTACAGCAACCTACTAGAGAAATGTTATGGTAAAACTTCGTTTAAAACGATGTGGTAGAAAGCAACGTGCGACTTGAAGGATATGGTCGGTTGTGGATTCTTACATCCACCATTTTTTTATATTAATTATATAGGAATGAGGGTGCTCTTGGCTCGACATCGTTTGTTCTGTTCCACTGTAAAAACCTCATTTTTTGAGGGTTGCGATGTAAATAGTACATGATCATGATGGAGCTCGAGTAAAAAGTATTGATTCATTTTTTAGGGACATGGATCTAGGGTTAGTGTTAATTAATAAGTTGAAACAACTTCGTAAGTATATTTTCGATATAGAAATCGAAAGGATCCAATTCTAACAAGTTTTAAATTCATAACGAAAATTTATTGGAATTGGTAAAACTCTTTCGATCAAAAGTGTATCACATGGGAATCAACCATTTGTATGATTCTTTGATAGAAAGAAATTGCAAAAATGGTATGTTGCTGCCATTTTTTTAAATGATTAAAGATCACCGAAGTAATGTCTAAACCCAACGATTCAAGGCAACGATAAAGAATCCTGGAACAAGTAAATACCGTTTTCAGTTGTCTCAAAAAATAGATCATAATGAAGAATCAAAATAAATTATAAAGGAGACAGACAAAAAATGTGTGGTTAAAGACCGCTCAATAAAGGAAATGCCTAAAGGTTTTCCTTTGGATTATTTGAGAGTTATCCAACTTGAGTTAGGAGGATGTGAATACGAATGATTTTTTTATTTTTCGGGCAAGAATAAGAAAAAGTACTTAAATCATAGTTTAATTGATTTGATGATTTGATGGATCTATTTGACATTAATTATAAATTCTATATATAGACATAATTTCTAATTTTCTTGAGCCGTACGAGGAGAAAACTTCTTATACGTTTCTAGGGGGGGTATTATTCATCTACATCTATCCCAATGGGCGGTTTATCGAATCGTTGCAATTGATGTTCGATCCAGAAGAGAAGGAAGAGATCTTCGGAAAGTGGGTTTTTATGATCCGATAAAGAATCAAACTTATTTAAATGTTCCTGCTATTCTATATTTCCTTGAAAAGGGCGCTCAACCTACGGGAACTGTTCATGACATTTCAAAGAAGGCGGGAGTTTTTATGGACCTTTCTCTTAATTAACAGATTAAATTAAATTAATGAAATACAATAAATAAAAAAGGGGGGGGGGTGACTTGTATATAACTTTGTATAACCCTTTCTATACAACCCCCCCTCTTTTGCTCTATTCCTACTCAATTTATTATTACTACCATAAGATGTCGTCGTCTATAACGACAAAAATATCTTTTTATTTTAGTGAGATAAATTCATATAAGACAGATAGATAGAAAAAAGATCAAGTGATGAAATAAATGAATGAAATAGTTGGATCTATAAATATCAAATTTTACATTATCGCTAATTCAATAATGGTTTATTTTTCGTTGAAACTTTAACTTTTTTTTTTTTTTATTTATTTTATTTGTTCATAAAAAAAACATGGGATTTAAGCTTACTTTTTTTACTTATATTGATTGCGTAAACCCAATCAAGATTTTTTTATACTTCTCTCCGAATTTTTTTTACGCCTATACCTTTTTGTATTTATCTTTATTAAATATGTAGTGCTAATTCAATAGTTT